ATTTTTGCACTCTATTCCTTAATTTAGTATAGAACGGTTTAGTTACAAGAGTTGAATTCGAGGAAAGCATAAAATATAGGAAAGTCCCAGGTTAAATAAAAAAACTAAGACTCTAAACTCAAATCGAAAATAATGAACCTTCAACCTCAAATTCCTATTTGAACAACTTTTTATTGTTATTGATCCATTTGAATCATTACTAAACTAAAATAGCTTACTCAATCTCGACGATTGCTTATTCATAGGCTATTATGAGTTCAAGACAGGCCGCTATGGTGAAATTGGTAGACACGCTGCTCTTAGGAAGCAGTGCTAATGCATCTCGGTTCGAGTCCGAGTGGCGGCATACCGTCTTCTAAAAAGGATAAATAGATCTTATAATGAATTCAATTCCCGATTTCCATTTTCGAATTATGTAATTAAGGGACTCTTATTTTTTAAGATTTTTTATGATATTTTTAACCTTAGAGCATATATTAACTCACATTTCCTTTTCAATCGTTTCAATTGTAATTACAATTCATTTGATAACCCTTTTAGTCGATGAAATTGTAAAACTATACGATTCGTCAGAAAAGGGCATAATAGTGACTTTTTTCTGTATAACAGGCTTATTAGTTACTCGGTGGATTTCTTCAGGACATTTCCCACTAAGCGATTTATATGAATCATTAATTTTCCTTTCATGGAGTTTCTCCCTTATTCATATAATTCCGTATTTCAAAAAAAATGTTTTCATTTTAAGTAAAATAACTGGACCAAGTGCTATTTTGACCCAAGGCTTTGCTACTTCAGGTATTTTAACTGAAATACACCAATCTGGAATATTAGTACCTGCTCTTCAATCGGAGTGGTTAATAATGCACGTAAGTATGATGATATTGGGCTATGCAGCCCTTTTATGTGGATCGTTATTATCAGTAGCACTTCTAGTGATTACATTTCGCAAAAACAGAAAGCTTTTTTATATTTATAAGAGCAATGGTTTTTTAAACGAGTCATTTTTCTTGGGTGAAAATGTTTTAGAAAATACTTCGTTTTTTTCTGCTAAAAATTATTACAGGTCCCAATTGATTCAACAATTGGATTATTGGAGTTATCGGGTTATTAGTTTAGGATTTACTTTTTTAACCATAGGAATCCTTTCGGGAGCGGTATGGGCTAATGAAGCGTGGGGGTCATATTGGAATTGGGACCCAAAAGAAACTTGGGCATTTATTACTTGGATCGTATTTGCAATTTATTTACATACTCGAACAAATCGAAATTTGCGGGGTGCAAATTCTGCAATTGTAGCGTCTATAGGCTTTCTTATAATTTGGATATGCTATTTTGGGGTCAATCTATTAGGAATAGGGTTACATAGTTATGGTTCTTTTCCATCAACATTTAATTGAATTCAAGACAAGTTATTACAAATACAAGAGCGGGCGACGCATTGTATGAACCAGCATGCGGGCCGTGTGAATCAAATATTGTATTGATGATTCACACGGTTTTCTATCATATGTAGTTCAATTTCATTGTTTTTACTTAATTCTTAATTTAAGAATTAAGAGAAGAAAAAAGTCTTCTTTTTTCATTGTCTAAGAATGTTTTTAAAAACAAACATAGGTTTTTTTATTTCAGTCATCCAATTATTTATAAAAAAAATTAGATAGAATAACTTCGACCTTGTCAACTGCTAATGAAAGAACGAAATCGGGGTATATACCAATACCTATGACGGGTAAAAAGATGGAGATCGAAAGAAATAACTCTCGCGGTCCAGAATCAAAAAAATAATCCTTCGGAGCGTTAAATAGCTTGTATCCATAGAACATCTGGCGTGGCATAGATAATGAATAAATAGGAGTTAATATAATTCCAATTGCCATTACAAAAGTAATTAGTAGTTTTGGAATTAAAAGATATTTTTGGCCGGTAATTATTCCAAAAAAGACTATCAATTCGGCAACAAAACCACTCATACCTGGTAATGCAAGGGAAGCCATCGAAAAGCTACTGAACATCGTGAACATTTTTGGCATTGGAATAGCAATTCCGCCCATTTCGTCAAGATAAACAAGGCGGATTCGATCATAAGTCGTTCCCGCCAAGAAAAAAAGTGCAGCACCAATAAATCCATGAGAGATTATTTGTAAAAGGGCTCCATTAAGTCCCGTATCGGTTAGAGAACTAATTCCTATAATTATGAAACCCATATGAGAGACAGAGGAATAGGCTATTCGTTTTTTTAAATTCCGTTGGCCAAGAGATGTTGAAGCTGCATAGATTATTTGTATTGTACCTATTATCATCAACCAAGGAGAAAATATAGAATGGGCATGAGGTAATAATTCCATATTGATTCGAATTAATCCATATGCTCCCATTTTTAATAAGATTCCGGCTAGAAGCATACAAGTACTGTAATGTGCTTCTCCATGGGTATCTGGTAACCATGTGTGTAGGGGGATAATGGGCGATTTGACAGCAAAAGCAATAAAAAATCCAATATAGAAGATTATTTCTAAAATCACAGGATATGATTGATTAACTGATGTTTCAAAATTTAATGTTGGTTCATTAGAACCATATAAAGCAACACCCAAAACTCCCATTAAGAGAAAAACAGAACCCCCTGCCGTGTACAAAATAAATTTTGTAGCTGAGTACAGACGTTTCTTTCCTCCCCACATGGCTAGAAGTAGATAAACAGGAATTAATTCTAACTCCCACATGATGAAAAAAAGTAAAAGGTCCCGAGACGAAAATGATCCAATTTGACCACTGTACATTGCTAACATGAGAAAATGGAATAATCTAGAATCTCGAGTAACTGGCCAAGCCGCTAAAGTCGCTAAAGTTGTGATAAATCCTGTTAATAAAATGGGTGCTATAGAAAGTCCATCTATTCCTAATCTCCAATGGAAATCAAAAAAATCGATCCATTTATAATCCTCTACTAGTTGGATTAATGGATCATCCGATTGGAAATGATAACAAAATGCATAAGTTGTTAGAAGGAGTTCTAAAATACATATACATATGGTATACCACCGGATTACCCTATTTCCTTTATGGGGAAGAAAGAAAATTAAAGAACCCGCAAATATCGGAAAAACGACAATTATTGTTAACCAAGGAAAATAATTCGTAGTAAAGACAAGATACACTTAGACCAAAAAAACCCGTGCTCAAAATATTTGGATTTTCGAGCACGGGTTTGTCGGTAAAAAAATTAAATGGATTCAAGTAGAGTTTTCTCGAACGTATCAATAAGCTAGACCCATACTGCGAGTTGTTTCATGCCATAAATAAACTCGTACACTCAAGAAATCCGTTGGACAGGCGGATTCACATCTCTTACAACCAACACAGTCCTCTGTTCGTGGAGCAGAAGCAATTTGTTTAGCCTTACAACCGTCCCAAGGTATCATTTCTAATACATCTGTGGGACAGGCTCGGACACATTGAGTACATCCTATACACGTATCATAAATCTTTACTGAATGTGACATTGGGTCTATACGTTTTTTAATGTTCTAAATTTTCGATCTAGTAAACTTAGAAACGAATTATATATTTAGATACCAGATGAATCAATGAGTTATCATAATTTTCTAATCAACCCCTTTCTGGATTGGTTTATGAGATATGAGAGAGGCCAAAATACTTTGATTTCTTAGATTTTGCAAACAAGATCAGACCTTACGTAGTAAACATGCTAATTAAAATCGATTTCTCAATATTAGAATGTAAATGATTACTATTAATTATTCAACAAATTGGATTGGTTGATACGAATTGATTTTCTGTTACGGTAAATTGATGAAACAATAGCCAGTCCAATGGCTGCTTCAGCGGCTGCAATAGCTATAACAAAAATTGAGAAAATGTCTCCTTTTAATTGACGATTATCAAAAAAATCAGAAAATGTTACAAAATTGATATTAACCGCATTCAATATAAGTTCAAGACACATAAGAGCTCTAACCATATTTCGACTTGTGATCAATCCATAGATACCGATAGAAAATAAATAGGCACTCAAAACAAGTACATGTTCGAGAATCATTAAACAACTCCTTATCAATCTCGACTCCTTTCAATATGAACAACAATTCAACTAATTTAATAGACTAGTATATAACAAGTATGGAACAAAGAAATATATTGGTACTAGATTGACCTAAAGTCTTTCTATTTATCCAGCTAGAATTCAAATAGAATTGAAGGAAAATTAATGTGATAATACAGAACAAAATTTTATTTTAATTCCAAGTTTTAATAGAAATTTTTTATTGACGAGCTACAGCAATTGCACCTATTAAAGCAACTAAAAGGATTATTGAAATAAGTTCAAATGGGAGAAAAAAATCTGTTGATAAATGAATTCCAATTTGTTGACTATTACTTAGAAAATCTTGCTCTATAATCTGGTTTGATCTTGTAGTCCAAATAATCCCGTACCATGACGTATCTGAAATAGTAGTAATTAGTGAAATAAAAAGAGTTATACAAACCATCGAAGTAATTCCATCTCCTACGGTCCAAAGATGAAAATCCTTGTAATATTCTGAGCCATTCATGAACATCACAGCAAAAATGATTAAAACATTTATAGCTCCTACGTAAATAAGTAGCTGCGCAGCAGCTACAAAATAGGAGTTAGATAGAATATAGACTAACGATGTACAAACAAGAACCAATCCCAAGGAAAAGGCCGAATAAATTGGATTGGGAAGTAATACCACTCCTAGACCCCCTAATATAAGACCTGATCCTAGAAAGACTAAAAGAAAATCATGTATTGGTTCAGATAAATCCATTTTTTATAAAAAATCAAAAACGAAGAATTTCATGACTTTATTGACCTGACCAGGAAAAAGCAGTTTTTCTATTTTTTAGGATACTTTGAAATTGTTAATTGAATGAAATTCTAATGGGTATAAATTGACGTAGATGCTTTTATTTTATTGGACACCACTATCCATTCTTTATTCGTCGCAAGAGTAGTTTATTTTGATATCATTTATCTACTTTGAAACCATTACTATTATAATATATAATATGGAAATCGGTTTTGTTTTCAATCTAAATTAAGCTAGGAGTCTCATTAAGCAACCACTAGTTTGAATTGCCCAAGCAAAAATATCATTGTTTTAGATCCGAACTAAGCCTTCGTAATTCGTAATTTTTTTGAATCGAATTAAGGGTTTATTCATTGTTTATTTGAGGTAAATTCGAAATTGTTCGAATTGTGTAATCATCAATTACTGACATTGGTAAGCGACCCAAAGCGATTTGATTATAATTCAATTCGTGACGATCATAAGTAGAAAGTTCATATTCTTCGGTCATTGATAAACAATTTGTTGGGCAATACTCAACACAATTACCACAAAATATACAGATTCCAAAATCAATACTGTAATTCAGCAATCGTTTCTTTCGAATATCAGTTTCCAACTTCCAATCAACAACGGGTAAATCTATAGGACATACACGCACACATACTTCACAAGCAATGCATTTATCAAATTCAAAGTGTATTCGTCCTCGGAAACGTTCCGATGTGATCAATTTTTCGTAAGGGTATTGAATAGTTACAGGTAAACGATTTGCGTGGGACAGGGTAATTATGAAACCTTGGCCGATGTATCTGGCGGCTCGTATTGTTTGTTGACCATAATTTAGGAATTCCGTTATCATAGGGAGCATATGTTGAATATCTATAAAAAAGATTTTATGCTTGTTTCTTTCTCTTGTTTGAGACAAGTCGTGAATCTAGGATATTGTGGTCTTTTACAGTGAAAGAAGTTGGAACGAGGTTGTCAATAATAGATTACCTAGAGAAATCGGTAAAAGAAATTTCCACCCAAGATTTAATAGTTGGTCCATTCTCAGCCTCGGTAAAGTCCATCTTGTTGCAATAGGAATGAACAAAAACAAATAAGTTTTGGCTAATGTGATAAAGATACCAATTAGTCTTCCAAAGACTTTACCCCTTTTATTTATGCCAAATAGCTCAGGAACAAATATGTACGGAATAGAAAGATTCCAACCTCCCAAGTAAAGAACTGTTACAAATAATGAAGAAACTAGTAGATTCAGATATGAAGCAATGTAAAATAAACCAAATTTGATACCTGAATATTCGGTTTGATACCCTGCTACTAATTCTTCTTCTGCTTCTGGTAAATCAAAAGGTAATCTTTCACACTCGGCGAGAGACGAAATTAGAAAAACGATAAACCCGATGGGTTGACGCCACAAATTCCACCCCCAAAAACCATATTTTGACTGCGCTTCCACTATATCAACTGTACTTGAACTGTTAGATAATCATAGTCGATGATACCATCACTGTGCCCATCGCTATTACAGAACCGTACGTGAGATTTTCACCTCATACGGCTCCTCAGAGGTCACAAATAAATCTAAGGGCCCTTTCCTATTCTTTTCTTTATCTTGATATGTTTGTCAGATAGAGTCAAAATCTATCCTAAGGTCCCAAATTAGACCAATGGAATTCTGTCTGCTATATTTAAAATTTATAAATAAGTGCTTCTGAATTTATCTCATCTTTTAAGAATTTTCATTTGGCTTTGTTGATTAATAACCTTATCATTAAATAAAATAAAAAATGTGCTTTATAGCAATATCACATATACATTTCAACCTCGAATTTTCAATTACGAAAAAAATTAGAGAGTTGATTAGTTCATGAATCATGACAAAAATTTGATCTCTCTAAATAGAAATCAAAACAAAATGGAATTATAGGAAAGAAAAAGAACAAAAAAAGAAAAAGGAAGAAAAAAACAACGACATCTCTCCTTTTTGCTTTTGCAATTAGATTCTTTTCTTTCGATTTTGATTTATTTTATTTCATTCCTATTCTCCTTTCGCAGAAAAAGGGCCTTTAACCAAAGTAAAAGATTACTTCGTTCTTGATAGTTATTTACTTACTCAGTGGATAGGAACATACTCTGGATCAGAATCATGGGGAGTACTTCTTGATCATTTCTACGAATGTAAAGCCCCAATTTGAATTCCTTTTATGTACAGAAAAATCCTCTTGGATAACTTACATAATCTCAATTATGAATCCTTTGTGTATCTTAGTCTTCCTAACCATCCACTGATTTTTCTTTCAAAAACCTCCTGTTGTGGAAATCCATCTATGGTAATAGACAAGAAAACCTCCATACAGTTGATCTTTTGAACCCGCTTCAAGTTATCATGACAATTCACGAATCTTGGGGTAAACAATCTCTATTGCTTATGTTTACTTTTTTCACCATTTGATTCTTGTACATAGGAAATGAGACTCAATTTTTTACTGCAAATTTGGAAGCCGTTTTCTTTCACTCATATAACTATCTGGTTTAGTTCATCAACTCAAATGCTGAAGAAAAATATATATAGTCAATCAAATCTTTTTATCCTTGTTTCTAGAAAGAAAAGAAGTTGGAGAAATTTTAGGTCTCACCGAATCACACGTAGAGATATTGATAACACACATAGAGCTAATGGTATTTCATAACTAATTGATTGAGCAGCTGCCCGTAGACCACCCAAAAAGGAATATTTATTATTTGATCCATACCCCGACATAAGAAGTCCAACGGGAGCAATACTTGAAATGGCAATCCATAAAAAAACACCAATACTAAGATCGGCTAGAACAAGGTGATCACCAAAAGGAATTACTGAATAACTTAGAAAGATAGATATTACCGCTATGGATGGTCCGATACTGAATAAACGAGTATCTCCTGTAGCTGGAATAAGGTTCTCTTTCAAAAGGAGTTTTGTCCCATCTGCTAGAGCTTGAAGAATTCCTAAAGGGCCGGCATATTCAGGTCCGATACGTTGTTGTATTCCTGCAGATATTTCTCTTTCTAACCAAACAATTACTAGTACACCTATTGTGATTCCTAATACAAGAGTCAAAATAGGGACAAGAATCCATATGATCCCATAGACTTCTTTTAAGGATTCCAATTTGGAAAAAGAATTGATAGTCTCTATTTCTGTTGTATCAATTATCATTTCAACGATCAACTTCTCCCATAATGATATCTATGCTACCTAGTATTGTCATAATATCAGCCAATTTCATTCTTTTAACTAACTGAGGAAGAATTTGCAAATTGATAAAACCTGGTGGGCGAATTTTCCATCTCCAAGGAAAAACGCTCTGATCTCCTATCAGAAAAATTCCCAATTCTCCTTTTGGGGCTTCAACTCTCACATAAAGTTCTTGTTTCGACAATTCAAAAGTTGGAGAAGGTTTTTTACTAATAAACCGATATTCAAAATCATTCCATTCAGGATCTTTTAATCTGTCAAAACGTCGGATTTCCAAATTTTCGTAAGGCCCTCCTGGAATTCCTTCCAGAGCCTGTTGAATAATCTTTATGGATTCTGTCATTTCACTGATTCGTACTAAATAACGAGCTAATGAATCCCCTTCTCGTTGCCATTGAACCTGCCAATCAAATTCGTCGTAAGACTCATAATGATCAACTTTACGAAGATCCCATTCTATTCCGGAAGCTCGTAGCATTGGTCCCGATAAACCCCAATTTAATGCCTCGTCTTTTCCAATAATTCCTACGCCTTCAACTCGTTCTAAAAAAATAGGATTCCGGGTAATAAGTTTTTGATACTCAGCAACCCCTGTTAAAAAATAATCACAAAAATCCAAACATTTATCTATCCAGCCATAGGGTAGATCAGCAGCCACTCCTCCAATACGAAAATAATTATGCATCATTCGCATACCAGTGGCCGCTTCGAATAGGTCATATATCAATTCTCTTTCTCGAAAAATATAGAAGAAAGGGGTCTGCGCACCAATATCCGCCATAAAAGGACCGAGCCATAATAAATGAGAAGCTATCCGACTCAACTCCAACATAATGACTCTGATATAGCTAGCCCTTTTAGGTACTTGAATATTGCCTAATTGTTCGGGTCCATTTACGGTTATTGCTTCTGTGAACATAGTAGCTAAATAATCCCAACGTGTTACATAAGGCAAATATTGTATAATTGTTCGGTTTTCCGCAATTTTCTCCATCCCTCTATGTAAATAACCCAATATTGGTTCGCAGTCGACAACATCTTCACCATCTAGAGTAACGATGAGTCGAAGAACACCGTGCATTGATGGGTGCTGAGGCCCCATATTGACTATCATGAGGTCTTTTCTTGTAGTTGGTGCAGTCATAAGTTTTTTAACGATTCATTCTTCCATGAATTACTGAAAGTGAAAAGAAGTTCATCAAAATTTAATCGAAACATATAAGTGAAAATGCAATAACTCTTCAAATTAATTTAATCAAATTAACGAGTTTTTGTCTCTCGAATGTCCAATTGATTAATTAATTCTTTATAACGTACTCTATTTTTTTGTGCCAAATAAGCTAGCAGTCGTTGACGTTTTCCCAAAATTTTCTTCAAACCTCTCTGAGATAAATAGTCTTTTTTGTGCAATTCTAAATGTGAAGTAAGTCTCTGTATCTTATTGGTGAAATTGAATACTTGAAATTCAACAGATCCTTTCTTTTCTTCTTGAGAAATAACTGAAATGACAGAATTTTTTACCATAAATGAATTTCCCCTTTCTTTATTTTACAGATATGGATTTTTTCGAATTTTATTGATCAGTAATAATAATGCCAGTAATTTGAACGTGTTATATAGACTTAATTTCTTTATGAACCTCTAATTTTATCAATTCCAATAAATTTATCAAATTTTAAATTTGATTCAGATAGGAATCAAAAAAGGTGATAGGTACGTTTTTTTCATTCACAAAAGCGAATAATTGAAACCTAAAATCCGAAAATGAAAAAGATTCTGTTGATTCATTTTTAGATCAAATCGATACCTTATTTTATTGATTTAGTATCGTCTACTCGAATTAGATTCGAATGAGATGTAAAACAAGGCATGTGTGTATTTGTTTGCTTTCAGATACTCTATACGAGACAGGGTATAT